TTTGATTTAGACTTCGCACTTGATAAGAAAAGAACTCGTTCGATATTCCGTTTATGAGCTCTCGGTTTGTTCGGAGATTTTCAATTGAAAATCTCCGATCCTTTACCTTTACCCCCAAGCCAATTCATCTATATTGGACTAAATGTCAATGGATCTCGAAGCTCGGTATACCGAGTGTTTCACATAATTTTTTTTTTTAAGGACTTCTATTTATGAAGAACTCAATTGTGAATATGGGGAATAACACACCCCCAGTGCTGGAAAAAGCACTTAGTCGTATTATTAGTCGTATTAAACTTGAGATTCCGATTGATGAAAATACAGAGAGTCTGATCGAGGGGAATACAGAGGTTCCGATTGAGGAGAATACAGAGGTTCCGATCGAGGGGAATACAGAGGTTCCGATTGAGGAGAATACAGAGGTTCCGATCGAGGGGAATACAGAGGTTCCGATTGAGGAGAATACAGAGGTTCCGATTGAGGAGAATACAGAGGTTCCGATTGAGGAGAATACAGAGGTTCAGGAGGAACCTTCATACGCGCATTTGTGGACTCTGTGCGAGATTTGCGAGGCGTTGCATTTTAGGCAACATTTAAAGTTAGATATGAACATTTGTAACCAATGCGACTCTCATCTCAAAGTAAATAGTTCTGACAGAATTCACTTTTTGATGGATTTGAATACTTTTTATTCTATGCATCAAGGCTTGACCTGCGTAGATCCCATTGAGTGGGATTCAGATGAATCTCTTTTTCAAGAGAAATACTGGCAATTTGTACAAAACGGGGTTGCTAATAAGGAATGTTTTTCATCCGGGGTGGAGAAGGACAAGGACCCCGAGAGATGGGATGGGAACGAGGAAAGGCCCCCGGATTCAGAAGATCAATGTAGGTACCAGCATTCCGATTGGGATTCGGATTCAGCCGATAAATATCGGCATAGATGTGGGTTGGGGTCCGCTTCGGGTTCGTATTCAGCAGCTGAATCTAAAAATAAGTGTGCGTACCATGATTGTACTTGGAATAGCCTTGGGTACAAGCTTAAGTTGTTAAGCGGTGATCCCGATTTCAATCCAGATACACGGACGTGTAAGGTGTTTCACAAGGCGTTTATAAAATGGTACTCAAGGCAGAATAAGGAGTTTCACGAGGAGGTTAGAAAATGGCATTCAAGGCGGATTTCGGTTACGATCACGGAGGACGTTATAGAGGGAAGGAGGCTGGTAGATTTTACAATTCTTTTCTGTTTTGTACAATTTCTGCGCAACATCTGGTATGAAAAAAATCCGCTATTGGATCGGGTATTTGGTAGGTCTAGGCGGAAGTCTTTGTGCCGGAACCTGAACCTGCTGACGTTTTATTTTTCTTACGTCTCTTCAGTCTACAAATCTGAAGACTTTGAAGAATACAAATCTGAAGACTCTTCAGAGCACAAACCCGAAGACTCTTCAGAGCACAAACCTGAAGACTCTTCAGAGCACGACTTTTCAGAGCACAAACCCGAAGACTCTTCAGAGCACAAACCTGAAGACTCTTCAGAGCACGACTCTTCAGAGCACAAACCTGAAGACTCTTCAGAGCACGACTTTTCAGAGCACAAACCTGAAGACTCTTCAGAGCACGACTTTTCAGAGCACAAATCTGAAGACTCTTCAGAGTACAAGGCCAATTCTACAGAATCAGGGCTTTGGGAAAGTACAGCCCAAAAATCAGAGAAACAGGACGAAGACAAGAAGAAACAGATTGAGGATCTAGGTCTAGAGAAGTATAAAGAGGAGCAAGAAGCCTTGGAAAATGTAGATGTAGAAGAAGATGACCCTTATCAAGACCGTATCTTTGATTATACAAAAGACACGGGATTGCCTGAAGCTATTCAAACAGGCAAAGGTCAGCTAAACGCTATTCCTTTAGTTTTTGGGGCTATGGAGTTTTGGTTTATGGGGGGTAGTATGGGATCCGTAGTAGGTGAGAGAATTGCCCGTTTAGTCGAAACTGCTAGCAATGCAGTTTTACCTCTGATTCTAGTGTGTGCTTCCGGGGGGGCGCGCATGCAAGAAGGAAGTTATAGCTTGATGCAAATGGCTAAAATATCTGGCACTTTGCATTATTTTCGCAAAGAGGCAAATAAAACGCTCAAATTACTCTACTTAGCACTCCTTGCATCTCCGACTACTGGTGGGGTGGTTGCTAGTTTTGGTATGTTGGGGGATCTTATTATTGGCGAACCCAACGCAACCATTGCATTTGCAGGTAAAAGAGTAATTGAGGAAACATTGAAGGTGCTAGTACCCGAAGGTTCACAAGAGGCTGAACCTCTATTCGAAGCGGGCGTACTCGATAAAATCGTACCGCGTACCCTCTTAAAGGGTGTTTTTACCCACTTATTTGAGTTGCACGCTTTTTTTCCTTTGAATCAAAATGCACTGAACAATCAAGTAAAGACTTGATTGTTCAAGGTACGCGATCCAATAAAAAATCGAATAAGTTAGAGCCTTTAACATCTATTAACAAGAGAAAGCGACCTTCGGAGAAATGAAGCAAGGCAAAGAGAATTTCATGCTCTTTGTCTTGCGTATCTGGATAGAATTATCCATATTGAATTTCTAATTCAAACGTCCTTCTATATCTTTCAAGTGGCGAGAATCCTCATTCTTTTTATTAAGAATCTTTGTTGGTGAATTAGATTCTAGAAGATTTCTCGGGAATTTGAAAGAAACTCTTTCTTTCTTAATAAGAAATTCATTTCTTAAATGAAAATGAGAAGACAAGAACAAGAGAAGAAGAATATAATAAAAGAAAAAGAATAATAATGAGAATCAAAATGAAAGTATATTAGTATATATATATATCTATATCATATAGAAATATGAATAAGTCCTTTTATTTCGTTCTACATTCCTTGCACTTATTATACATAATCATAATCGACTGAATTATCCTTAGTAGAATTCTATATGAAATACGCATTAGAATTCTTCTAAGATTCCGATACCTTTCTAACATAAAAAAGCGAACAATAACAGGGACAAATATTAGATAAAAATAGGAAATCGAGTCAGCCCATTCTATGACAACTCTCAATAACTTACCCTCCATTTTAGTGCCTTTAGTAGGCCTAGTATTTCCAGCATTTGCAATGGCTTCTTTATTTCTTCATGTTCAAAAAAACAAGATTTTGTAGATCCGATGGAACAAAATCTTTTCCATTTTTTTTTTTCAATTCAAGACTTAGATAAAATATCTATTCTATTTAGCAGAATATGATATAAGATGTGGCTTTCCTCGAAGAGAAATGGAAGAAGTCTGTCTTGTGCATGTGCAAAGATGCTATATCGTTAAATGAATTCTAGTTTTTTTTGTTAATTTACAAAGTAACAAGTAAAATGAAATTGATTTAGGTTATTCTTACAATAAAAAAAGGAAACCGGGTCTAGTATGAATTGTCGATCTGAAAATCTATGGCTAGAACTTATAGCGGGGTCTCGAAAAACAAGTAATTTTCTCTGGGCTCTTATCCTTTTTTTAGGTTCATTCGCATTCTTATTGGTTGGAACTTCCAGTTATCTTGGCAGAAATTTGATATCTTTATTTCCGTCTCAGCAAATTCTTTTTTTTCCCCAAGGGGTCGTGATGTCTTTCTATGGAATCGCGGGTCTCTTTATAAGCTCTTATTTGTGGTGCACAATTTCATGGAATGTAGGTAGTGGTTATGATCGATTCGATAGAAAAGAAGGAATAGTGTGTATCTTTCGTTGGGGATTCCCCGGAAGAAACCGTCGTATCTTCCTACGATTCCTTATGAAAGATATTCAGTCCATCAGAATAGAAGCTAGAGAGGGTTTTTATGCTCGTCGTATCCTTTATATGGAAATCAGAGGTCAGGGGGCCATTCCCTTAACCCGTACTGCCGAGAATTGGACTCCACGCGAAATTGAGAAAAAGGCTGCTGAATTAGCCTATTTCTTGCGTGTCCCAATGGAAGTCTTTTGAAAGAAATGAACCGAAGAAATAGAAGACATGCTTTCGGCAGCAGGGAAGAAACGTATGGATGCTCTTTAGAAATCTTTTTTTCTATAGCATAACCTAATTGAAGTTTCTTCAAAAGAAGCATTCATTTTCAAATTCATGATGAAAAAATGAAAAAAAAAAAAAGACCCACTCCCTTTCTATATCTTGCATCTATAGTCTTTTTACCCTGGTGGATCTCTCTCTCATTTAATAAAATTCTAGAATCTTGGGTTACTAATTGGTTGAATATCAGTCAATCCGAAACTTTTCTGATTGATATTCAAAAAAAAAGTGTTCTAAAAAAATTCATAGAATTAGAGGAACTCCTTCTCTTGGACGAAATGATAAAGGAATGCCCCAAACTAGATCTACAAAAGTTTCGTATAGGAATCCACAAAGAAACGATCCAATTGATGAATATGTACAATGATGATCGTATCCATACGATTTTGCACTTCTCGACAAATATAATCTCTTTCGTTATTCTAAGTGTTTGTTCTATTCTGGGTAATGAAGAACTTGTTATTCTTAACTCTTGGATTAAGGAATCCTTCTATAATTTAAGTGACACAAAAAAAGCCTTTTTTCTTCTTTTATTAACTGATTTTTTGTTCGGATTCCATTCGATCAGTGGTTGGGAATTCCTAATTAGCTCCGCCTTTCGATTTATTCATAACGATAACGATCAAATTAGATCTCTTCTTATTTGCCTTTGTCCAGTCGTTTTACATACCGTTTTTAACTCTTTGGCCTTCAATTATTTAAACTGTGTATCCCCGTCACTTGTAGTCCTTTATGATTCAATGATTGAATCTGACTGAAAAAAGATCTGATCCGACGATACAATTCCTATCCTTATTGCTTTGTACACAAAGCCGCATTTACCCCTTCTACCCCTCTGGGGTCCTATATTCCAGTAAACTACTTTGGTAAATAGCAGAATCGTAGGTAGGAAACTATACTAGTAACCTACTTCATTTTATTGTTGAAAT